ACTGCTGAGATCTTAACTGTTTATTCTTAGTTATTTCGTTATTTCATAATAACTATGATATAGATAGAAATGTAGAAAAATTCAACTATAGAAACGAATAAAAAATGAAAATCTAATTTTTTTTGTTTTTCAAAAACATTTCGTTTTGATATATTAATTTAGATTTATATTCTCAAATATATGTTTATCAATAATAAATTTTATTAATAAAAAACCTCTTAATTACTATTCAATATTTAATCAATATTTAATATTGTTTTTTTAATATTTTACTATATAAATTCTATAGAAATAAATTCTAATATAAATTAGAAATCAAATTTTTTAGTACATAATTTTATATTTCTATATATATTTTTCTATATTCTAATTTGAAATAGAATTTTGTACCTAAGGTTAGGAATAGAATCTATTATATAATATAATTATTATTATAGTAATTCTACTAATTAAGTTATAATCTTATTCGATATTTATTATATATATATATATATATATTTGAATGTGAAAATATAGAATTTATATAATAAATATAATAAAAAAAATTGAATTAATAATTAATTGTAAATTAACGGAATGATTAATTGATTAATTATATCTATTCGATTAGATATGGCTATTAATGAAATTTGAAATACTAAATTACCCTTTGTCGTTGTCATTTTTTTTTTATGATCCGCCCTAAGAACAGGATATGAAGAGAAAAGGGCAATCCAGACCATAATAAAACATTCCTAGGGTTTCATTTGGAAAAGGGAAACCTAAGAGGAAAAAAAAAGAATCGACCGTTCAAGTATTCAAAATTGCACACTAAAAATGATAGGAATAGGGACATATATATATATTATACATATATATTATAATAGATATATGTTATGCGATATATATCGATATTGAATTTCTAGTTGGACCAACCACGGTCTCCAATAAAAATGAAAGAAGATAGATACGAAATCAAATCGGAGAAACCACTTTTCAATACAGGAATCGATATCTAATGAATTCAACGGTTTTAGCATAATCATAATATAAATGGAAATGAACAAAAAGAGTAAACGGCATGATGATATGTGTGATCCTAATCACATCACAAAAAAAGGGGGATATGGCGAAATTGGTAGACGCTACGGACTTAATTGGATTGAGCCTTGGTATGGAAACCTACCAAGTGATAACTTTCAAATTCAGAGAAACCCTGGAATTAAAAATGGGCAATCCTGAGCCAAATCCCGTTTTATGAAAACAAACAAGGGTTTCATAAAGTAAGAATAAATAAAGGATAGGTGCAGAGACTCAATGGAAGCTGTTCTAACAAATGGAGTTGGCTGCATTGTGTTCATAAAGGAATCCTTCCATCGAAACTTCCGAAAAGATGAAAGATAAACCTATATACATATGTATACTTACGGATGTATACTTACTGAAATACTATCGCCAAATGATTAAAAATGATTAATGACGACTCCAACCGGTTCTATAATTTTTTTCTATCTATTTATATGATAGAAAAAAAAAGAATTAAATATTCATTGATCAAAACATTCACTCCATCATAGTCCGATAAATCTTTTTATTTTGAAGAATTTTTTAATCGGATTAAGAATAAAGATAGAGTCCCATTTTACATGTCAATATCGACAACAAAGAAATTTTATAGTAAGAGGAAAATCCGTCGATTTTAGAAATCGTGAGGGTTCAAGTCCCTCTATCCCCAAAAGGACCTGGTTGCCTCCCTAATTATTTATCTTCTCATTTTGTTAGTGACTCAAAATTGTTTATAGTTCTTAGTCATTCTCACTCTACTATTTCATAAACCGATCTGAGCGGAAATTTTTTTTATTATCACATCATAAGCCTTATATGTGATATATATGATACGTGTACAAATGAGCATCTTTGAATAATGTAATAAAATTAAATAATTAACAATCCATATCATTATTTGTATTATTTGTACTGTATTGAAACTTACAAAGTTTTCTTTTTGAAAATACAAGAAATTCTACCAGGGCCTGGATATTACTTTGTAATATCTTTTCGTTTTTTTAATTGACATAGACCCAAGTCCTATATTAAAATAAAATGAGGATGATGCGTCGTGAATGGTCGGGATAGCTCAGCTGGTAGAGCAGAGGACTGAAAATCCTCGTGTCACCAGTTCAAATCTGGTTCCTGGCACATGAGTAATTTGTATGAGTATATATTTTACTTAATTGATATGGGTCGACATACATATTCAGTGTTCTAGTTATAGATCATGATACATACTTATTCATCTAAGTGTCGGAGCCCCTTATTAATTAAGTTTTATGTATCTAAAACGGGTAAAAGAAAAGATGGATATTGTGTATTTTTTGTATTTCAAAGTATACAAAAGAAACGAATTAAATTTTGTTTCTTCTTACTTTTTTATTTGTTCGTGCCTCCGCCAGTAAAAAACAATGTTACGACTTCATACATAGCCGAAAGTGTAAATTTCAATTGTTTAGTTGGTTTAGTT